TCTTCATACCATTATCCATTAGAAATGCATTTTCTAGCATTTGACTCCGTACCACTGAAGGATTTAGTCGCACACTTGAAATATAGCCCAAAAAGGCAAGAGAACGCTTGGATAATTGGTTTATATAGATCCTCTCTGGTTGTGACCACACATAAAAATAACATTGCCATAAATGGACAAGGTAATATTTCCACTTATTCATCAGAAGAGGCGTATCTTTTGAAACCAGAATTGCTTTTCCTTGATATCTAACATAATGTATAAAAGGATGCTTGAAGACCCGTAGGATAGCCCGAAAATAATTAGCAAATACTTTTACAAGATGTTCTATTTTTCCATAAAAATATATTCGCTCAAAAAAAAACCTATAAGATGTTAATCGTAAATGAGAAGATTGGTTACGGAGAAAAAGTAAAATAGATTCGTATTCACATACATGAGAATTATATAGGAACAAGAATAATCTTCGATTTTCTTTTGAAAAAAAAGAAATCAATTTCTTTGGAGTAATAAGACTATTCCAATTACAATACTCGTGAAGAAAAAACCGTAATAAATGCAAAGAAGAGGCATCTTTCACCCAATAGCGAATAATTTGAACCAAAATTTCCAGATGGAGGGGGTATGGTATTAATACATCTGACACATAATTAAAATGTGGGAATTTATCCTCTAAAAAAGGAAATATTGAATGAATTGATCGTAAATTATAAGATTTTGTGATTTCTGCTTCTTCTAAGGAAGATACTAATCGTAAGGAAAATGGAATTTCCACAATGAGTGCAAACCCTTCTGATAGAATTTGAGAATACAAATTTTTGTTGTACCCCAAAAAATGATTTTGGTTATAATAATTAGTGGAAATAATCAAATGATTCTGTTGATACATTCCAGTAATTAAACGTTTTACAATTAGTAAACTGGATTTCTTGTCATAACCCACATTTTCCAACAAAATGGATCCATTTAAAAAATGATCATGAGCAAATGCATAAATATACTCCCGAAAGAGAAGTGGGTATAGGAAGTTGTGTTGCCGAGATTTATCAAGTTCTAAATATCCTTGAAATTCTTCCATTTTCAATTAGATTTGAACCAGGGATAGTATAATGAATTTATTGGGTTATCAAATGATACATAGTGCGATACAGTCAAAACAAGGTATTAAAGAATAAGAATATATACCTCGTAAACAGGTAAGACTCATCAACGAACTCTCTATCCGCTCTTTTTCCTTCTAATTGGTTTATGTTTATTTTAGGATAACAAGATGGTTAGAAATCCTTTATTTTTTCAACGCAATCGCTCTTTTGATTTTGGAAAAAAAAAGATCTTTATCAATATACTGCTTCTTCTACACATTCATCTCTACCCCTAATGTAGAATAACTAATAGTTAGGACTCATAAAAAAAATCGATAATCCGCTCATGAGAAAAGTCCTTCCCGCATCAAGCACTAATATCTTTTTAACGTATAATTAGATCGGGTAATCATTCAAATTAAGAACATAAGCTCGTTGCTTTTTATTTCTCTAGAATTGGAGCCTTAGAGCTCTATCCATTTATTCATTCGACCCGACTTGAAATTTATTTTGTTCCACATCAAGAATTCAAACAAGCTTTTGAACCCATCAGGTAAAAATATTCCCCGAATTCCCCATTGATACGACATGCTGTTTTTTCCATTCATTCCTTTCAGGATCAGTCGTGGTCTTACAAACTCTACCGATAGTATGGACGAATCTGTTACTTCATACAAATGTGTAAAAGATGCTAGCCGCACTTAAAAGCCGAGTACTCTACCATTGAGTTAGCAACCCGAATAAAAAAAAGAATTAGTATGTGTAGATACAATCAGAATCAAAAACGAAATGGAATTGCACGACGTAATCAAATAAAATATCAAATGGAATCAAATAAAAAAAAAAAAAAAAAAAATGGATATACCGTCTCTTGTATCTTATCTTATGTTATCCCTTCTTAGATTATCTATTTTTTTTTTGAATCAAAATTTTTATATCACACAAAAGTAACTTCTTGTATCACAGAAAATCCAATGAGCCCATCATGTGAATTGAATGAAGTAAAATAAAAAAAAACCAAGTCTATGAAGCGGAGATAACTAGATCTATTTATCTACAATCGGATTATATTTGTTTGATCCACTGTTGTCAATATGAATGTGAATAGTGAAAAACGAATACAATGGAGAACACAAAAGAATAAAAAAAAAAAAATAGAAATAACAATTTCAATTGAATATCTTTCTTTTTTTATTTATATTTCATTATTCAATTTAATTAGTCAATTGAAATATCTATTTATGAATATTTCATCTATAAATTATATATTTCTATTAATTGAAATAAATAGAAATAGGAAAATATATATATATAATATATATATAATATATAATAATTAAAATGAAAAAAAGAGAAAATAAATAAAAAAAGAAAAAACTACGGAGTTGTGTTGGATTGGCACGATAGAGATAATGAACATAAATAGAAAAAAAAAGTGTAGGCGAAAGAATAAATTAAGGTAAGGAAGAAGTAAAGTAGAAAAAAATCTCGGGTTTATTCAATCAATAAATAAATATAAGTAGAATAAACAAGCGTAATCCCTTGTGTTTTTTTATTTGTTCATAGATTTCCAACAAAAACCAACCCATTGATGGTAATGTCCAAATTTTCTATTTCTAGTATAAAACCAATTATTTCATTTATTCACTTGATTGATCTTTAATAAATAAGTGTAGTAGAACAAGAGAGGGGGGAAATAATAGAGAAAAGGTTATCCAAAGCTATAGACAAGTCATCCACACCCTCTTTTTTTTTTTATTTCATTAATTGAATTTTTCGGTTATTGATTCAGGTCAAAGTCCGTAAAAACCGCAGCCCTCTTTGAAATATCATGAACAGTTCCTGTAGGTTGAGCACCTTTTTCAAGAAAATATAGAATTGCAGGAACATTTAAATAGGTTTGATTCTTTATCGGATCATAAAAACCCACTTTACGAAGATCTCTTCCCTCTCTTCGGGATCGAACATCAATTGCAACGATTCGATAAACGGCTCATTGGGATAGATGTAGATTAACAATACCCCCCCCAGAACCGTATAAGAAGTTTTCTCCTCGTACGGCTCGAGAAAATTTGAAGTTATGTATATGTATAGAATTCTAATTAATGTAAAATAGATCCATAGATTATCAAATCAATTCGACTATGATTTCATTTTATTTTTTATTCTTTTCCAAAAAAGAAATTAAAAAAAAAAATTCTTATTTGTATCCTCATAACTCAAGTTGGGTAACTCTCACTCAAAGGAAAACCTTTAAGCATTTCATTTATTGAGCCGTCTATAACCCCCTTTTTGCCTGTCTCCTTTAGAATCTATTCTATTCTTCATTCTGATCTAGTTTAGTTATTGAAACAATTAACAAGTTTAGTTATTAAAACAATTAAAAAAGGTATTTCCTTGTTCCGGGATCCTTTATCTTTGCTTTGAATCATTGGGTTTAGACATTACTTCGGTGATCTTTAATCCTTTCAAAATGGCAGCAACATACCATTTTTTGTGATTTCTTTTTATCAAAGAACCATATGAATGATTGATTCTCGCGTGATACACTTTTGATCAAAAGAGTTTTCCTAATTCCAACAAATTTGATGTTTGAATTTGAAACTTGCTTGAATTGGATCCTTTCGATTTCTATATCGAAAATATACTTACGAAGTTGTTTCAACTTATTGATTGACACTAACCCTAGATCTCCGCCCCTGATAAATGAATTAATACTTTCTACTCGAGCTCCATCATGTAATATTTACATTAAAACTTCCCCAAAATGAAATGAGGGTTATAGTGGAACAGAACAAACGATGTCGAGCCAAGAGCATCTTCATTCCTATATATAAAAGAAAATGGTGGATGTAAGATAAGAATCCACAGTTGATCATGTCCTTCAAGTCGCACGTTGCTTTCTACCACATCGTTTTAAACGAAGTTTTACCATAACCCCTAGTTTCTTGGAACTGGTATGTAATTGATTCAATTATGGAATCATGAATAGTCATTGGTTTAGTTGGTACATAGTTATCTATACTGTTATGAATGGGTAGTTTCTTAAAAAGTATCAGCAAGAATTCCATTTTTTTTTTAAACCCACATTTTCTTTTAGATATTGGATTTTCTTTTAGTATATTGGATGAATACAATTTTTTGTATGAATGCAATATTTATTTAATATGAAATGGAATATATATATTATTCTTTTTTTTTGTTTATTTCTATAAATTTAGAAAAAATTACGAATAAATAAGAAATACGTTCTTTTTGAATCCGCATTTTCAAGTTTCTTGATAGGATGGATTCGCCAGTTTAACACTTCTTCAAGTACCAAGGATTCATAGGAAATCATTCAAAATAATTGATTGAAAGTTTTCTACCTCGATATTATTATTTGACTAAAGTTTTCCAATAAGGGAAGGGACATTTTATTATCTTTTATTATCATAAAAAAAACCTATTCGAATTAACCCATCAATGATTTAAAACAAATAGATAGATCAAAAACAAATCCAATTTTTTTTTACTCTAAATTATTTTAGCCTAAACCGGTCTTAAGAGACTTAATCCCATTGATTCAATTCAATTAGTACCAAAAACGCAAGCCCTTCGTATTTATAATTCCACATAAATCCACAGAAATAAAATAATCAAGTTGCACACACCATTTAAGGGATAGAGAATAAGAGAGGCTTTCACATTATGGAAAATATATGAGACGTAAGGTTTTTTTATGAATAACGAATTTCAAATATGAATATGAAAGATATGGACATACGATGAAAAGCCCGTCCTACTTTTTTTTTCATTAAAAAAGTCTTTTTTTTTTATCTATGTTCCCATCTTTTACCTAGATAAAAAATGGATTCAATTCCATCTACGTCTTATGGTATTTAAACTCGATTCAATTTGTGAAAAAAATATGATTTAGAGACGAATCAAAAATAAGAAAAATAATGATAAGAAAGAAGAATCACATTCTATCTAATATTAGACTCTTAAACAGAAGGTTGTTCAAAAAAGGCAATCTTTTTTTGATATGATAATTTTGATATGATTATATCATATATAATATTATGGAATATTATGATATATAATATCATAATACTATGATATATATAATACGCATACTCTGGGACGGAAGGATTCGAACCTCCGAATAGCGGGACCAAAACCCGTTGCCTTACCACTTGGCCACGCCCCATTTCTATTCAAGACTAATAAACACTAATATTGTTATTGGTTGTTCGTCAATTCCAGTCCAAATATTGATAGAATCAATTAGATTGTTGCTAGGATTTTGATACGTGTAGATATCGAATGAAACTGAATTTATTGATCATTAGATATAATTCAATTAAGATATTGTATGAAAGTAGGATTTCTTCTATATCTATTTTGATTTGAGAATGGAAGGATTTTTGATTGGCTGAGTTCAAATCAAAGAAAAGAAAGGTTTTTTGACCTACCTTATGTTATTAATTTTTACCTTATCCCTTATATCAATAATAAGATATTAATAACTCAATCAACTCAAAAAAAAAATTATCTTCAAGAACAAAATGTTTGTTATGCTTAATATTTTAAGTTTAATCTGTATCTGTCTTAATTCTGTCCTTTATTCAAGTAGCTTTTTCTTAGCCAAATTACCCGAGGCCTACGCTTTTTTGAATCCAATAGTAGATATTATGCCAGTAATACCTGTGTTCTTTTTTTTATTAGCTTTTGTGTGGCAAGCTGCTGTAAGTTTTCGATGAGATTTTTCATACTGTCCTAGAAAAATTCATGATTTACTCGAAAAAAAAATTCTAACAGTTTCTAATATAAGATCAGATAAGTCTTACATACAGTCTGAACCGTTAAGTTAAATATTGAAATTCTTGTATAGCTGTGCTAAATCTAGATCACTCTCATTTTCTTGTTATAACTTTTTTTTTCCATTGAACGACCCTATTAGAGTCCCCCACAATATATAATTGTCGGTATAAAAGAAAATTTTCATTAATAAACAACTCAACTCTGATTTTCTGAAATTTTTTTTTTTTTTCTAGAAATCACTTCATTTCTTGGTGTCAAAAAATAGGGTATGCAGTATAAAAATAGAGAATCTATTCTCTTTTTTTTTTTTGAAAAAAAAAAATGCTATTGGAGATTGTGTAATGCTTACTCTAAAACTATTTGTTTATACAGTAGTGATATTCTTTGTTTCTCTCTTCATTTTCGGATTCCTATCTAATGACCCGGGACGTAATCCTGGACGTGAAGAATAAAAAATCAGATTTTTGTTTTCCTTGCTTGATTTTCAAATTTTTATCTATTCCACATCTTTCTTTAACTATATATAAAAAAAAATACCAAGTCATCGACAGAAACGGAAAGAGAGGGATTCGAACCCTCGGTACGAAAAACGCGTACAACGGATTAGCAATCCGACGCTTTAATCCACTCAGCCATCTCTCCCCCAATTGAAAAATGAAAAAGAATAATTACTATGATACATTAAGTAAGGCTTGAAAAAAGCCCTTCTTTATCTCTCTTTATTATTTTATTATATCTTTATTATTTATTATATAGATAGCTATATAAAGCTATATATAGATAATATATATCTAAAAACTTTTATCAGAAATTCCAATTCCATTTAGATTTTAAATAAAGTAAGGGCTCAAAAGAGATATCTACAATCCAATATTTGAATATATAAATACCAATCTATTAAATGTTAATAAAAAAAATTTTGAATAAATTAAGAAAATAAAAAATAAAATGAAAATATATATTAAATAATAAATAAAATCAATAAAAGTACCTTGTTTATTTCGTCCAAAAAGTCCCTTTTTATTTCCACGGCCTGGCCTGGTCAGTACCTAGCCGGGCTTTTTTTTTTTGTTCCAATGAATCGTAGAAAAAATGATTTATTTTATTTGAAAACTAAAAATTCTTTTGAAATAAAATAACAAAAATCGAAACAACAATCATATCATAAGAAGGATTATTTCGATTCCTATGATACAGAATCAAATGATATAGAATCAAAGTGCCATTTCTTATTATTCTTTCTTTTTTTATTTACTTTTTTTTACTGGAATAAAAAAAACTTATCATTTAATTAGTTAAATGAGTCCTCGTTTACTAATCTCATTAGTCTTCCTGATAAAAATATGTCAACGCTCTCATTTTCATGATTTTTTTTCTGATCCTATTTTTTTATTACTTATTACTATGACCTATTTTTGTGTTCGACAAAAGGTCGATTTATATGCAATAATAGCATTGTAGCGGGTATAGTTTAGTGGTAAAAGGGTGATTCGTTCTATTAACCCTTTAATAGTTAAAGGGTCTTTCGTTTGATTTATATTTCGATCAAAAACTTTATTTCTTAAAAGGATTTAATCCTTTTCCTATCGATGAAAAATTCGAGGAAAAATAGAAATTCTCGTGATTTGTATCCAAGAGTCCGTTATAAATTGAAAAAATTGGATCATGAAATTACGAAACATAATTTTTTTTTGAATTGGATCCATACTTCCAATTGAACGAGTAAGGAATCCATGGATAAAGGTAGAAAGAACGGTCTATTTCTAATCGTAACTAAATCTTCAATTTGAAATTTATATAAGGGAGATTGAAGCAAAACAAAATAGCTATTAAACAATGTCTTTGGTTTACTAGAGACATCGACAGATTATATTGTTTTAGCTCGTTGGAAACAAAAAAGACTTTTCCTAAGGATTATTTCAAATAGAAATAGGGAACGAAGTAACTAGAAAAGATTGTTAGAATCCTCTTTTCTTCTATAGGGATCATCTATAAAGCAGGTCCTTTTGAATGCATTCAGACAGAAAGGCTGACATAGATGTTATGGGTAGAATTTGTTTTTTTTTCGTTTACATCTTTTTTTTCCATCTTCCATAAAGGAGCCGAATGAAATCAAAGTTTCACGTTCGGTTTTGAATTAGAGACGTTCAAAATGATGAATCAACGTCGACTATAACCCCTAGCCTTCCAAGCTAACGATGCGGGTTCGATTCCCGCTACCCGCTTATCTTATATATTTTATCTTCTATTTTTTTTATTAAAATGATATCGTAATTTTATAGATTTATTATTTTTTGATTACTATATTTCGAAATTCATAATAGACAAATATTTTTGAATTGATTCATTTCAAATTCGAATATTTGAATTCTATTTTATAATATATAAATTATTATTATATAAAGTACTCTATATTATTTTCTAAAATAAGATAATTGAATTAATATAGAATAAAATGAATCTAGAATTACTATAAATCATAATAAGATCCATTTTACAATTCAATGAAATTGTAAATTCAATTAATGGAATGCATCATTGAATTGAATAAGCAATTTCCGGAATTCGTGCACATCTTTTTTTTTATGAACAAAAGATGTGCAAATAAGAAAAAAATAGGAGTGAAATTAACTGTGACACGTTCATTAAAAAAAAATCCTTTTGTAGCAAATTTTTTATTAAAAAAAATAAATAAGCTTAACACAAAGGAAGAAAAAGAAATCATAATAACTTGGTCACGAGCATCTACCATTATACCCACAATGATTGGGCATACTCTTGCTATTCATAATGGAAAAGAACATTTGCCTATTTATATAACAGATCGTATGGTAGGGCATAAGTTGGGAGAATTTGTGCCAACTCTAAATTTCAGGGGGCATGCGAAAAATGATAATAAATCTCGTCGTTAATAATTTGAATTAGTAAAATCAGAAAATAAAATGAATATAGAAAAAAAAATACTTATGATTCATTAGTGAGAGGTGAACCTTATGATAAAGAAGACAAAAAAGAATGGATATACAGAAGTATACGCTTTAGGTCAACATATATGTATGTCCACTCACAAAGCACGAAGAGTAATTGATCAGATTCGTGGACGTTCTTACGAAGAAACACTTATGATACTAGAACTCATGCCTTATCGAGCATGTTATCCCATTTTTAAATTGGTTTATTCTGTAGCAGCAAATGCTAGTCACAATATGGGTCTCAACGAAACCAATTTAGTCATTAGTAAAGCTGAGGTTAACAAAAGTATTACTGTGAAAAAATTAAAACCTCGAGCTCGAGGCCGAAGTTATCCGATAAAAAGACCCACTTGTTATATAACTATTGTATTGAAAGATATATCTTTAAATGAAGAAGAGTGTAAAAGATCCGAATACTCCATATTATGCTTAAAAAAACCTAGATGTATAAATAAATACACGGATATCACATATTATAATATGGATAATAATGGGGGAGTATGGGACAAAAAATAAATCCACTCGGTTTTAGACTTGGTGCAACCCAAGGACATCGTTCTATTTGGTTTGCACAACCAAAAAAGTATTCTGAAGGTCTACAAGAAGATCAAAAAATACGAGATTGTATCAAAAATTATGTAAAAAAAAATATAAGAATATTCTCCGGTGTTGAGGGAATTGCACGTATCGAGATTCAAAAAAGAATTGATCTCATTCAGGTAATAATCTATATGGGCTTCCCAAAGTTATTAATAGAAAGTGGGTCTCGAAGAATCGAAGAATTACAAATGAATGTACAAAAAGAGTTAAATTTTGTCAACCGAAAACTAAACATTGCTATTACAAGACTTGAAAACCCTTATGGAAACCCTACTATTCTTGCAGAATTTATAGCCGGGCAGCTAAAGAATAGAGTTTCATTTCGAAAAGCAATGAAAAAAGCTATTGAATTAACTGAACAGGCAGGTACAAAGGGAATTCAAGTACAAATTGCAGGGCGTATAGACGGAAAAGAAATTGCACGTGTTGAATGGATCAGAGAAGGTAGGGTTCCTCTACAAACCATTCGAGCTAAAATTGATTATTGTTCCTATACAGTTGCAACTATCTATGGGATATTAGGGATTAAAATTTGGATATTTGTAGACGAGGAATAATAAGCCTTTCATCCATTTGTCTTTCTATTTTATTCAATGATAGAAAACAAAAAAAAATGCATTCTTTTTTTTTTTAATAGTAAATGAGAAATTCTATAGGCTTGAATAAAAATTCAATTAATTATTTGAAATAATTGCTATGCTTAGTGTGCGACTCGTTGGTTTTTCTGTTAGGATAAAAATGGACCTGACCATAACATAATATGAACTAATAAAAAAAAAAAAAAAAATAACCAACTCATCGTTTCACATTATCTGGATCGAAAAAAGAAAGCAGTCAAGATATGTTATATTGGTCATGTCATATCATTGTAGCAACTGAAATCTTTTTTGCATAAACAAAAACACCAATCTAATTATCGGTTGTGAAGCATTAAAAGTATACGGATAAATGGAAGGGTGAAAGAAAGAGAGAAAAAGAATATCAATGATATAAGATTCCAATAGGGAATATGTAAGGTCTATGAGTCATCTCATAAAAGGTAGTGTAAGAAAACAGCAATACTGATTGATTCATAATTAGATGAATCTGTTAATAGAAGAAAAAAGCCAAGAGCCCTGAGTCAATAAAGACTGAGAAGATTGACTCAACAACAAATTTCATTCATTAGGGGCTCCATTGTAGAATTAAGACCTAACCATTACTCAAGAAATGATGGGGACGAGGGAACCCAAGAATACATAATATTCTGTTGAAAATAAATATTAATGATTCATTGGGTAGGATGGCGGAATCCACCCAAGACCAATCCATTAATTCGGAAAGGTCATTTCACGGGCTAAGCTTAGAACGTAAATACATATAAAAAGAGTAAATATTCGCCCGCGAACTTTTTTTTATTGGCTTGGATTTCTATATTTTGGTCGATCAAAGACCCGAAAAAATATAATAGATAATAAAAGAAAAGACAAACCAAAATAAAATAAAGATTCCATTATTTATAAGACCTTAAAAAAAAAATTATAGATAATTTTTTTGAATATATAAAATATATAAATATGTAAATCATGTATAAATAGAATACATATTTAGTTCTATCTCAAAAGAAGAGAGAAAAATGAATAATAGATTAGATGAAATCTCAAGGAATAAGTCTATTATTGACACTATATATGTATAATCTATTCTTTTGGAATCGTTTCATTCGTGAGGAGCTGGATGAGAAGAAACTCTCATGTCCAGTTCTGTAGTAGAGATGGAATTGAGAAAAAACAACTATCCACTATAACCCCAAAAAAACTAGATTTCGTAAACACCATAGAGGAAGAATGAAAGGAATTTCGTATCGAGGTAATCATATTTGTTTCGGTAGATATGCTCTTCAGGCACTTGAACCTGCTTGGATCACATCTAGACAAATAGAAGCGGGACGCAGAGCAATGACACGAAATGCACGACGTGGCGGAAAAATATGGGTACGTATATTTCCAGACAAACCAGTTACAGTAAGACCCACGGAAACACGTATGGGTTCGGGGAAAGGATCTCCTGAATATTGGGTAACTGTCGTTAAACCGGGTAGAATACTTTATGAAATGGGCGGAGTAGCAGAAAATATAGCCAGAAAAGCTATTTCAATAGCGGCGTCCAAAATGCCTATACGAACCCAATTCATTATTTCGGGATAGGAATGTAGAATCAAAGGAAAGCGGTCTTTGGTATGCAAAAAAAATTGACATTTCGAATTTATTTTTTGTTTGGTTTGAACAAATAATATTTCTTTTTTTTTAGCCCTTTGAATTGAAAGAACAGATTCACAAAAATAATATGATTCAACCTCAAAGCCATTTGAATGTAGCGGATAACAGCGGGGCCCGAAAATTGATGTGTATTCGAATCATAGGAGCTAGTAATCGACGATATGCTCATATTGGTGACGTTATTATTGCTGTAATTAAAGAAGCAGTCCCAAATACACCTCTAGAAAGATCAGAAGTGATTAGAGCTGTAATTGTACGTACTTGTAAAGAACTCAAACGTGAAAACGGTATGATAGTACGCTATGATGACAATGCTGCGGTTGTTATTGATCAAGAGGGAAATCCAAAAGGAACCCGCATTTTTGGTGCGATCCCCCGCGAATTGAGACAGTTAAATTTCACTAAAATTATTTCATTAGCACCTGAAGTGTTATAAGATGAGACCGAGATATAGTTAGAATATTTGAATGAAATTAATTAATAGATTGTATCTCACGTATATACTTTTCAAAATTAAAAAATATTGAATAAATAAAGAGCATGTTAATTATATTCAAATTCGAAAGAAACACTCATTTTGGTTTATCATGAGTAAGGATACTATTGCTAACCTAATAACCTCTATACGCAATGCTGACATGACTAGAAAAGAAATGGTTCGAATACCATCTACTAACATCACTGAAAACATTGTGAAAATACTTTTACGAGAAGGTTTTATTGAAAATGTAAGGAAACATTTTAAAAACAACCAAAATTTTTTGGTTTTAACCCTACGACATAAAAGGAATAGGAAAGGACCATTTAAAAGTTTTTTAAATTTAAAACGGATCAGTAGACCTGGTCTACGAATCTATTCTAACTATCAAAAAATTCCTAGAATTTTAGGAGGGATGGGCGTTGTAATTCTTTCCACTTCTAGGGGTATAATGACAGACCGAGAAGCTCGACTAGAAAAAATGGGCGGAGAAATTTTGTGTTATATATGGTAATCTTTATAATATGCGAATTATATACAAAACTCCCCTATCTCTTTTTTGTAAAAAAAAAAGAGAGGATTTCTAATATGATATAAGTCTTGCTTCATTAGTTGATACTTCAAGGGTTTTCACCAAAAATGAAAGAACAAAAATAAAGTGATGAAGGTTTAATTACAGAACCCCTGATATGTTCCGGGTTCGTTGTCATTTAGATAATGGAGATAGAATTATAGATTTTTTTTAGGAACGATTCAACATAGTACTATACATATACTACCGCGGAATAGTGTTAAAATGAAAGTCAATTTTTATGATTCAACCATAGAACGTATAGTTTTATAAACTACAAAACAAAGATGCAAATAATTTTTTTGGTTTTCAATTTCAATATTCTTTTGTTTTTGTTTTGTAAGGATACACTTCTAAATTCAAAATTTCAAGAAACTTATTTTCTTCAAATAGGTAGATTCGCAATTAAAGTAAGGAATGACAGACAAATATGAAAATAAGAGCCTCCATTCGTAAAATTTGTGAAAAATGTCGACTGATCCGTAGGCGGAAACGAATTATAGTAATTTGTTCCAACCCGAGACATAAACAAAGACAAGGATAATCTTTCTAAAAAACGAAAAAAAAAAAAGATCTGTTTTAACATGAAATGGATATATCCATATATCTCTGATTTATATTTATGAGATGATAAAATATGGCAAAACCCATACCAAGAATTGGTTCACGTAGGAATGGACGTATTGGTTTACGTAAAAGTACGCATAAAATACCAAAGGGAGTTATTCATGTTCAAGCAAGTTTCAACAATACAATTGTGACTGTTACGGATGTACGGGGTCGAGTCATTTCTTGGTCCTCCGCCGGTACTTGTGGATTCAAAGGTACAAGAAGAGGGACGCCATTTGCGGCTCAAACTGCAGCAGGAACTGCTATTCGGACAGTAGTGGATCAAGGTATGCAACGAGCAGAAGTCATGATAAAAGGCCCCGGTCTCGGACGAGATGCAGCATTAAGAGCTATTCGTCGAAGCGGTATACTATTAAGTTATATATGTGATGTAACTCCTATGCCCCATAATGGCTGTAGGCCCCCTAAAAAAAGACGTGTGTAAAAATAACCATTAACTAGATTTCAAGAGAAATAAACAATTCAATAATTTGATCAAATAATATTACTATGGTTCGAGAGAAAATAAGAGTATCTACTCGGACACTAAAGTGGAAATGTCTTGAATCAAGAGCAGACAGTAAACGTCTTTATTACGGACGCTTTATTCTGTCTCCACTTATGAAAGGTCAAGCAGATACAATAGGTATTGCGATGCGAAAAGCTTTGCTTGGCGAAATAGAAGGAACATGTATCACACGCGCAAAATCTGAAAAAATACCACATGAATACTCTACCCTAATAGGTATTCAAGAATCAATCCATGAAATTTTAATGAATTTGAAAGAAATTGTATTGAGAAGTAATCTGTATGGAAGTGGTGGCGCGTATATTTATGTCAAGGGTCCTGGATATGTAACGGCTCAAGATATCATCTTACCACCTTCTGTGGAAATCATTGATAATACGCAGTATATAGCTAAACTAACAGAACCAATCAATTTTTGTATTGAATTACAAATAGAGAGAAATCGAGGATATCGTATACAAACCCCAAATAACTTTCAAGACGGAAGTTATTCTATAGACGCTGTATTCATGCCTGTTCGAAATGCGAATCATAGCATTCATTCTTATGTCAATGGGAATGAAAAACAAGAAATACTTTTTCTCGAAATATGGACAAATGGAAGTTTAACTCCTAAAGAAGCACTTCATGAAGCCTCTCGTAATTTGATTGATTTATTTATTCCTTTTTTACATGCGGAAGAAGAAAACTTCCATTTAACCAACAATCAACACAAAATTACTTTACCTATTTTTACTTTTCATGATAGATTGGCTAAACTAAGGAAAAATAAAAAAGAAATAGCATTCAAATCCATTTTTATTGACCAATCAGAATTGCCTCCTAGGATCTATAATTGCCTCAAAAGATCCAATATACATACATTATTAGACCTTTTGAATAATAATCCAGACGAGCTTATGAAAATTAAAAATTTTTGCATAGAAGACATAAACCATATATTAAACATTCTAGAAATAGAAAAACATTTCATATAAATTGGAAATCCATTGGATTTTTTTTTCTTTACTTTAGCTTTTGAAAAAACGGTAGAAAAAAGAAAAAAACGAAAGTGGAGTTTGAATCTTTAACATAATCTGTATACTCGAAAAAAAA